ATAGGTCTGAGTAAGATACGACTTATTTGAAAATTAATTAAATGACCGAACAATTCATAAAATAAAAACAAAGCTTTCTGTTCTATTCCATATATTCTATAGTTCCTTACCGTGTTAATTATCAATTATTAGTTATTGATATTCATGGGCAATAGAGATTAATATTTAGGGATATATATTACCTTTCTTTTTCTCCTTTCAAATAAATTGAAATGATTGAAGTTTTTCTATTTGGAATAGTCTTAGGTCTAATTCCTATTACCTTGGCTGGATTATTCGTAACCGCATATTTACAATACAGACGTGGTGATCAGTTGGACCTTTGATTGATTAACATCTCTTTTTTTGACTGACCCCCTTTAAAAATTGAATAATTAAAATTAAATAATTTAGTCCAAGGAGGTCAAATTCTAATTGCTGTTCAAATTTTTTTTTTTTTCAGTTCGGTGTAATTTTCGACCTAACAAGAGCGGAATCACGCTCTGTAGGATTTGAACCTACGACATTGGGTTTTGGAGACCCACGTTCTACCGAACTGAACTAAGAGCGCTTTCTTATCATAATAAATAAGACTGTAAAAAAGAGGATTCTTTTATAACCCCAATACATCGCGCACACCTATACTATCATATATCATATATAATATGATAAAACGATAGATTATGTATGCTTAATTTTAATCAATCTAAAACTACTCCCTCGTTACTGCGCAAAGGAGAAGTAATAGGTAGGGATGACAGGATTTGAACCCGTGACATTTTGTACCCAAAACAAACGCGCTACCAAGCTGCGCTACATCCCTTTCAATTGGCCTACAATGTCATTGTAGAGAATCCCTGTCTTGTTTTCCACACCCTTATTTATTTCATCTATTGATATACAAAAATTCTCTTTCCTTTTCCTCTTTTTGGTCTCATCTCATATAACAACCATATAATGAATAATAAATGAATACTTTGGCGGGAATTCTCAGGCGGAAAGGGACCTATTTTGCTGTTTTAAGAAAGGGAAGATCTCATCTATCGAATCATTGTACAGTTCAATTTGAATTTCGAATTAGGAATTCCGGGTACAAATATACAAATACAAGTGGTCTTTAACCACACATACATGTGATTATATATGTATTACCATAATGTAATACGATAAAAAGGAGGATTTTAAATGCGAGACCTAAAAACATATCTTTCCGTAGCACCGGTACTAAGTACTCTCTGGTTCGGTTCTTTAGCGGGTTTATTGATAGAGATCAATCGTTTCTTTCCAGATGCGTTAACATTCCCTTTTTTTTAATTCTAGTTATTGCCGCGGGACGGGGCGAAAAAGATTAGATCGAGATCCAATCAAATATCTGTGACTACTCTCCCGCCCCCCCCCCTTTTTTTTTAGTTTTTTTTTTTAGAATTAGAATTATATAAGATATAAGAATTAGATAAAATAAATAAGGAAGGTAGAAGGAAAAAAGCGGATTCAACCCCACCGAAACTCGTGTTCAAGCTCCAATTAAATTACTAGTAGAGCGAAAAGAGAAATGTTGCTGGAACAACAGTATCCTACAAGATACTTAAAGAACGTACTATGATTTGATTCTAAATAGAGTTAGAAATCGTTGTATTACTTACTCTTATTATTTACTATTACTATGAATCTATATTGATTAAATCTATATTGATTTACTATTTACTATATTGATTGCAACGAAATCTTTCAGAATTTGGTTTTGAGTTAGCAACTTTTATTTATTTTTTTTTTCATTCCTTTCTTCTTCGCTTTTGATCGGAAACTAGAAAAGTTGGGTGAATTAAAAACTCAAAGGAGGTTCATGGCCAAGAGTAAAGATGTCCGAGTAACGATTATTTTGGAATGTACCAGTTGTGTTCGAAACGGTGTTAATAAGGAATCAACGGGCATTTCCAGGTATATTACTCAAAAAAATCGACACAACACGCCTAGTCGATTGGAATTGAAGAAATTCTGTCGCTATTGTTACAAACATACAATTCACGGGGAGATAAAGAAATAAATCGAATCAAGTGCTCGTATGTCACCCCTTCCCGAGAATATGAAAATATTACATTACGTTAGGTATATAATATATTAAGTATATAATTAGAATTCGTTATATATCATATTTTTTTTTATATATTTATATAATATTCTATATTATTAATATTATTACATATATTTAAATTTATATTTATATATTTAAATAAATAATAATAAACTAAACAATAACAATAATAAAATAAACAAACCAAATCCTATTTATTATATTAATTCTATAATTTGAATTTTATCTGATCAAAATAGGATTTTAGAAATAGGGATAGGATTCTTTTTAAAAATAAGGAATAAAGAAATCATGGATAAATCCAAGCGACTCTTTCTTAAATCCAAGCGATCTTTTCGTAGGCGTTTGCCCCCGATCCAATCGGGGGATCGAATTGATTATAGAAACATGAGTTTAATTAGTCGATTTATTAGTGAACAAGGAAAAATATTATCTAGGCGAGTAAATAGATTGACCTTAAAACAACAACGATTAATTACTATTGCTATAAAACAAGCTCGTATTTTATCTTCGTTACCCTTTCTTAATAATGAGAAACAATTTGAAAGAAGTGAGTCGACCGCTAGAACTACTGCTCTTAGAACCAGAAATAAATAGGCTTACCCCTTATAATTATAATTGATAATTGTTAATTGTAATTGATTCAAAATTATCAAACGTAGACTGATGCTTTATTCAAAAAATCTGATAATCAAAATTGTCGTGTCGTAATAAAAAATAAATAAAGAAAAGAATCCGGTTGAGGAAGAAAAAGAACTCTTTTTTTATTGAGCGTCTTCGCTCATCTTGTTTTGATGACCTTATCAGATCAGAATTTTTTTATCATATTAATTTCTACTCTACCTTCCCCGAGTTCATCCTCGAGGGAACCCCATTTCATTTAAAGCATTTCGTTGTATTCCTTCGGATCTCCTTTCCTTATTTTATAATCTCGTTTGAAATCATATAAAGACAATTCCTATTTGAGATAGCTATTTGTGCAAGTATTTTACGATTCAGAAGCAACTGTTTCTTGTACAGATTTTGTATTAATCTACTATAACTATAGGATACTCCCATTCCGCGAATTACTGCATTTATTCGAGTGATCCACAAACGACGAAAATCTCTTTTTTTCCTATCTCTATCCCGATGAGCCGAAACCAAAGCTCTTATTCTTTGTTGAGTAATAGTTCGAGTAAGTCTTGAATGAGCCCCTCGAAAGCTTGATGCAAATAAACTAATTTTTGTTCGACGTCTCCGAGCTATATATCCTCGTTTAATTCTGGTCATTGAATAAAAGAAATTTTTATGAATAACTAATTCTTTCTTTCAGTTATTCTTTTCTATTCTATTAATAACAAAACGGATTCTTCCAATGTATAAAATCAAAATTCCAATGGCTTTTGCTACTATAACCATCCCGACCACGATTTTTCCTTTTTTCTAGGCATTTCATTTCGCCTTGAAATAAGAAATTGTATTGATACTAGGTATCAAAAAAAGCATATTAACTAAAATAAAGGAGTAAATAGAAATGGATAAATAGTGGATTCCATCGTTTCTATGGTTACTTCTTAAACGGTGAGGCCCTCTCTATACACCGGAGCGCATTCCTTCATTTAATTGGTAACTTGTACAGTTCACACTCTTCGGCTCTACTCATAAATTTTCCAGTAATAGATCTTTCACAACGAGATCTATCTTATACAGTAACGGTATGTAAGTATGAGGATTAATTGGGTAGCTGACCCTGTTAGTCCGTCCTTTGCAAGAGTCGAAGCATAATCTTTTTGCTTTTTAAATAGGATTTTCCCCGCTTAACGGATAAGCATTTGCTACCAATGGGGAATTTTTCTCGTCTTAAATTCCAAGATTGGATTTGCGCCAATGGAAACCATAAATTTCATACACAATAGAAGGATATGGTAGATCTTTTAGATAGTGAACGGAAGAACCCCATTCTATTCACTGGTACTGATCGTTGATACTGAAAAAATTGTTTCTTTTTTCTCAGCCCATGATCTGAACAAGTCGCACATACACCCTAGTACAGGTTCCTCGGCGCTGAGGACATCCCCCAAGAGCAGGGGATTTCGTGACATTTCTAATTGGCTGTCTTGCATTTCTAATAAGTTGTTTAATAGTTGGCATACTGAATCATATACATAATAGACTGGTTTAGATCGATCCTAACCAGATGGTTCTGAATTACTTCTTTTTCTATTTAATAGATTAATAACCCTTAGGCTTAAGTTAAGAAAGAAAGGAATAAGAGGGATTAAATCAATCTTAATTAAATTGTGGATTGGTGTTAAATCGTTGCGTTGCTATTGCTATTTGTTATTTAACCGCTACAAGATCCACAATTCCATGAGCTTGGGCTTCTGTTGCTGACATAAAAACATCTCTTTCCATGTCTTCGGATATAACCCATAGGGGCTTGCCCGTTCTTTGTACATAAACTCTTGTGAGGCTTTCGCGAAGTTTCAGTAGTTCTTCCGCTTCCCGGATAAATTCTCCCGTTTGTGCCTCATAAAAAGAACTAGCCGGTTGATGGATCATTACCCTGATGATATAACATAATAAAAGTGATATAACATAATAAAAGGTTCTTCTAATGCACATAATGAGGCGAGAAAAATAGCTAAAGAATAATAAGAAAAAAAGATAGAATTGAACAACCGTACGGGCATTTTTTGCGCATTGCATACGGCTTTCCAATGGAATTCTCTTTTTTTCGATGAAAAAAAAAGAGAAAATATAGAGTCTATTAGACCCAGATCAATAAATAATCCAATTACCACCCTTCTTTTTTTTTTCGGAAAAGTTCAAAAATACTATGATGGCTCCGTTGCTTTATATATTTATTTCGTCTGTGATTCAGCAATCCCAAAGTTTCTTTAAAAAAAAGAAAGAAAAAAATAGCTTTTTTTTTCGTACTCTTTTCTTTTATAATATAAATATTGTTAATAGCCTCTGGTGTGAAAAGAAAACAAAGTTTGTGACGCTGAGATGGGTCCCCGACAGCTAAGATAAAATTGGAAATGCCCTTTCTCTCATACTACTCTTTCGATACCTAATCTAATATTTTGAAAAAAAAAAGAATAAAAAAAATTCATATCGAATTCGAAGTGCCATGCTATTATTACTTACTAATTCATATTTCATATGGCGAAGGCATAGTCTTCTTTTTTCTTTCCATCAAATAATCAAATAAAAAAAACTCATTGGCGCCGAGCGTGAGGGAATGCTATACGTTTGGTAATTTCTCCTCCGGCCAGGAGAAAAGATCCCATTGAAGCGGCCAATCCCATACATATTGTATGTACATCTGGTGGCACAAATTGCATAGCATCATAAATAGCCACTCCGGGTATTACCCATCCGCCAGGAGAGTTTATAAACAAATACAGATCTTTGGTATGATTCTCTAGACTGAGATATACCATAAGACCAATAAGTTGATTCGAGATCTCGCTATCAACCTCTTGGCCTAAAAAAAGTAATCTTTCTCGATAAAGTCGGTTGATTAGGATAAAATTGTATCCCTTAGTAGCCGTACAGGCACCTTTTGATGCATACGGTTCAACAAAAATTGTGAAAAAAATCAATGTGTAGATTTCCAGCCATCCTTCGTTTTTTGTTTTTTGTTTTTTCTAGTGGGCCTTTTCTAACTTCTAATGTAATGATCTAACTTCTAATGTAATGAAGGGGCTTTTTGTTTTCTTACATTAAAAAAAAAAAAAATGAAATTCAAAATTAAATTAAAGAAAGATGAGTTTTGGCCCGTTTTCCTATATTATAGGAAAATTTCGCTAAACTTATCGTACAAACTTTTCATTGATCTATTTTTTTCATTGGGATTCAATCCAAATCACGATGTCATTTTCTTGTTCCTGAATGGGTTTCATCCATTTTTTATTCCATTTTTTTAGGTTTATGCTCTACTCCGAGTACGGATCTGCCCGATTTTTATTTGCGCATATAGGACAAATGACCCAATACCACGTCTTTTTGCTATGATTTTTTTTTTACTTTTTTATTTTAATTCCTTTTTCTTTCATGTTTTCCGCCAAATATTCAACGTATTTCTCATATTATTCGATTGATTAACAGTTTGAAATCGCTCTTATTTCTAGTTTTTATTTTAAAATAAAAATAAAAAGATTTATGATTATGATATAGTTGGTAATCATAAATATATTACCAATTGGGTTTTTTCTAAACGGAGCCTGGATGCTTCATTTTATCGGTCCAACCAAGTCAACCATAAATCATTCTAATTGAAAATATTAATCTGGATACCCCCCAAAAAAAATGAAATGGATCTCTAATTGCACTTCATTCCACTTCACGCTACAAATTTTTGATAATTCAATCAATCTTTTTTGGGCGAAAGAGAGGATATCTCGATCGGGCGAGAGAACGGGGGAATCCCATATGACCCAATATATTTGACAAGTCGCACTATAGGTCAACCCAAACTGCATTTTTCTCCCCCGGACTTCGAAAAGGAACTTTTGGAACACCAATAGGCATTAAAGGAAAGAAAAAGAATTAAATACTATATTTCACTTTGATGTGGAAGCGTAATAACGGTCTTAATAATATTGGCCTTTATCCTATTTTATACATAGATAGAATAAGGCCATAAAATAAAGTAAAGAAAGACAGAATGAATGGAAGAGAATTCTTACCAATAGGTCCTTTGAATGATGAACAAATAGGGGTGCGTTCATTCATAAAAAATAGGATCAACCCCCATTGCATATTGATACTTATCGGGTATAGAATAGATCTGCTTCTCTTTTTTCTTCTGAGCCGAATTCTTCCCTTATTACTAATGGAATAGAACAAATATTAATCCTTTCTCCGAAAGAATCCACCGAAAAGGGAAGGTATTCCAATGCAATAAAGTTACATAGTGTCTATTTTTCGTTGATAAAGGGGTATTTCCATGGGTTTGCCTTGGTATCGTGTTCATACTGTCGTATTGAATGATCCCGGTCGCTTGCTTTCTGTTCATATAATGCATACGGCTCTAGTTTCTGGTTGGGCCGGTTCAATGGCTCTATATGAATTAGCCGTTTTTGATCCCTCCGACCCTGTTCTTGATCCAATGTGGAGACAAGGTATGTTTGTTATACCCTTCATGACTCGTTTAGGAATAACCAATTCATGGGGGGGTTGGAGTATTACAGGGGGGACTATAACAAATCCGGGTATTTGGAGTTACGAAGGTGTGGCCGGAGCACATATTGTGTTCTCTGGCTTGTGCTTCTTGGCAGCTATCTGGCATTGGGTATATTGGGATCTAGAAATTTTTTGTGATGAGCGCACAGGAAAACCTTCTTTGGATTTGCCCAAGATTTTTGGAATTCATTTATTTCTCTCAGGAGTGGCTTGCTTTGGTTTTGGCGCATTTCATGTAACAGGATTGTATGGTCCTGGAATATGGGTGTCCGACCCTTATGGACTAACTGGCAAGGTACAACCTGTAAATCCGGCGTGGGGCGTGGAAGGTTTTGATCCTTTTGTTCCGGGAGGAATAGCCTCTCATCATATTGCAGCAGGGACGTTGGGCATATTAGCGGGCTTATTTCATCTTAGTGTCCGCCCGCCCCAACGTTTATACAAAGGATTACGTATGGGAAATATTGAAACCGTCCTTTCCAGTAGTATAGCTGCTGTCTTTTTTGCAGCTTTTGTTGTTGCCGGAACTATGTGGTATGGTTCAGCAACTACCCCCATCGAATTATTTGGTCCTACTCGTTATCAATGGGATCAAGGATACTTCCAGCAAGAAATATATCGAAGGATTAGTGCTGGGTTAGCCGAAAATCAAAGTTTATCAGAAGCTTGGTCTAAAATTCCGGAAAAATTAGCTTTTTATGATTACATTGGCAATAATCCGGCAAAGGGAGGATTATTCAGAGCGGGTTCAATGGACAACGGGGATGGAATAGCCGTTGGTTGGTTAGGGCACCCTATCTTTAGAGATAAAGAAGGCCGTGAACTTTTTGTACGTCGTATGCCTACTTTTTTTGAAACATTTCCGGTTGTTTTGGTAGACGGAGACGGAATTGTTAGAGCGGATGTCCCTTTTAGAAGGGCAGAATCAAAGTATAGTGTCGAACAAGTAGGTGTAACTGTTGAGTTCTATGGCGGCGAACTAAATGGAGTGAGTTATAGTGATCCTGCTACTGTGAAAAAATATGCTAGACGTGCTCAATTGGGTGAAATCTTTGAATTAGATCGTGCTACTTTGAAATCCGACGGTGTTTTTCGTAGCAGTCCAAGGGGTTGGTTTACTTTTGGGCATGCTTCGTTTGCTTTGCTTTTCTTCTTCGGACACATTTGGCATGGTGCTAGAACCCTGTTCCGAGATGTTTTTGCCGGTATTGATCCAGATTTGGATGCTCAAGTAGAATTTGGAGCATTCCAAAAACTTGGAGATCCAACTACAAGAAGACAAGTAGTCTGATGCAAGACTGCTTTGTTATTTTTCGCTTCTATTTTCTATTTGTAATTTGACATAGGCTGTTGGAAAAATCTTGATTCAAATCGCTGCCTTTTCTTTGATTCTTGTTCTTTCTTTATTTTATTCGGGAGATGATTCCAAATAAACAGGTACGGAAGCTATAATTGTAAACCACGATCGAGTTTATGGAAGCATTGGTTTATACATTCCTCTTAGTATCTACTCTAGGGATAATTTTTTTCGCTATCTTTTTTCGAGAACCGCCTAAAGTTCCAACTAAAAAATGAAATGATTTTTCATTATCTCAATTGAAGTAATGAGCCTCCCCAATATTGGGGGGCTCATTACTTCAATTAGTCCCCGTGTTCCTCGAACGGATCTCTTAATTGTTGAGAGGGTTGCCCAAAGGCAGTATATAAGGCGTACCCAGTAAAACTTACAAGTAAACCAGATATAGAGATGGCGACTAAGGTTGCTGTTTCCATTATTATATAAATATAATTTCAAGATCACAATGGATCTATGATAAGATCGTTTATTTACAGCGGAATGGTATACAAAGTCAACAGATCTCACTGAATACAAAATAAGATTTATGGCTACACAAACCGTTGAGGGTAGTTCTAGATCTGGTCCAAGACGAACTGTTGTAGGGGATTTTTTGAAACCATTGAATTCGGAATATGGTAAGGTAGCCCCTGGATGGGGAACGACTCCTTTGATGGGTGTCGCAATGGCTTTATTTGCGATATTCTTATCTATTATTTTGGAGATTTATAATTCGTCCGTTTTACTGGATGGAATTTCACTGAATTAGATTCACAAGAACCACGAAACCTCGCTTTTCAATACAAAAAGTGAAACTTTTAGTTCTCGGATTGTTTTTAGCCCATTCTATTTCGGTAGTTCGACCGTGAAATTTATTTGTTTCTGTATTTCCGGAATATGAGTGTGTGACTTGTTATAATTGATCCTATCGATAGTACAGAAAATGGGTCTGTCATCTTGATCGAGATAGTTTTATCCCGTCGGATAGTTATTCTAGTATCTGGAGCACGGAATATATGAAATGGATCAAAAAGTATTTGAACTATGATTCATACTTAATATCCAAACCTCGCGGCCGGACTCAAAAAAAATACAAAGAAAAGGTTATATTATTTATAAATCTTATAAATCGAAAGATTTTTTATTCTTTCAAACTCTCATTTAGTTTATGCTTATTTTGATCAAAGAACAAACTCTTTTTTTCTTTGTATTTTTTTTATTATATCTATTCTATTCATTGAATAAGTGATGATCCAACGGTTCTTACTCAAAGAATCTTTGGGCTTAGTTTGAAGGTTTTATTGAATCATCGCGGTTCGGGTATGAATCTGAAGTTTTAATTGATTCATAGGGTCTTAACAAGGGAATTCCTATCAAAAATAAAGAAAACAAAAAGAAAGCCACATTCCATACAAATA